AGTGGTAGAAAGAGTACCATGCTGGGCCTAGACTTCAAACGATTTGCTTTAACCATCTTAACAGACCTTCGTTTTTGGTTGCTAGAGAATCAAAGTATATTTGCCAATGAATCACGAAATGTTATGGTTCTTACATCTAATTTATTAAGAAGTAATTCGCGAGATCATGCACCTCCTTTTCCCAGTTCTAACGGAAAAAGGGGTACAGCTGGTTGGATCCAGCCTATTCTTGAAATAAACAACTCACACACACTCCCTTTCCAAAAAAGATCAATACACCAATAACTACACTTAGATTTATTGGATTTGTTGCTAAAATATCGGTATTAAATCCGAAACTCCCGGCAGATGACCAGTGGCCCAAAGAAACGAAAGAATCGGTTACATTTTTCATATAATCTCCCCTTGACTAAAAAATCGACCAGAGTTCTTTTTCTATCACTTTGCCCTTTTTTTTTTTGAAATCGAGTCAAAAAATACCCGAGTTATGTTATAAAGTATAAACTACTCCTTAGTTGTTGCAACACCTCAAAAAGAGTTTCTCTTGACTACGGACGGGAAGGATGAAAGAGAGTCGGTATGCTAATGCCTCATCTGCAAATCAGCCCTTCCCATAGGTTATTTTCTCAACGAATAAGGAATTGTAGGAGGGAAGTCTTGATCTAATTTGAAAAAGTAAACGACAAGTCCAAGGCAATAAAATAGGAAAAATATGTATTTTTCTAAGATTAAACAAAAGGATTTGCAAATAAAAGTGCTAATGCTACAACCAATCCATAAATCGTTAAAGCTTCCATAAAAGCTAGACTAAGCAATAGAGTACCTCGTATTTTTCCCTCTGCTTCGGGCTGTCTCGCGATACCCTCTACGGCTTGACCCGCAGCAGTCCCTTGACCAATTCCAGGTCCAATAGAAGCAAGCCCTACAGCCAATCCAGCAGCAATAACGGAAGCAGCAGAAATCAGTGGATTCATGATAAGTCCCTCGTACCAACAAAAAGAAATGGTTAATGATACAATCAGCCAATTAATTATGACTTAATTATTCCATCGATACATCCAGTCGAAGTAACTAAGAACTTCGAATTTAAGTAAGAATATTATTGAATAATCCGATCTACTTCGATATCTAGTTTTTCGTTTCTATCCCGCAGAGTTTTTGTGAATTCATAGCACTTTCGTTCTTCCATTTCGTGATTCCGAACTCTTATTTCAATTCTTTCATCTTTTTTTGATTTCATCTCGTTATTCAGCGAATTCACAGACACAACGATATGAGAGAACTTCTATTTGAACCCACCCACGATAGTGGGTAAAATGAAATATATCTTTAGTTCATATATAACTAGTCAATATCTAATATCACATATACATGTCTTTCTTCCATAACGTAAACCATTAGATTCAATTGGGTTCTCGAACCCATTCGTTTTTTAGGAACCCCCCCCTTTCTGCTGTATTCGTATTTATTTATCATTAGTCCACCCGAATACATTCTAAATGGACTAATGAAATTGATTAGCGCGAATTATTGCACAGAAATTATTTGATTGATCTAAGTTCGTGCAATTTTAAATTTTTTTTTGGTCAATTGTTGAATAAAACCAACTGTAAAGTCGAATCCTTTATACTGTTTTTTATTTAACCACACGTTGTAAACATATATCTTAATTCAAATCAGAATTTGAATAAGAAGACTGGCTGACCGACCAATATAATAAATATAGAAGTCCACTATTCGTCAAAAAGGTAGCATGTTAAGTAGATGAAAGGATAATTTTAGGAAAAAGATCTCAAAGATCTCTTTCCTTTTTTTATAACTCCCTAATATCGTAATTTTAGATTTTTTGTTCCTATTGCTTTCTATCGTATATATAGTCTTGTATATTTCTATTCCTTAATTAAAAATTAAATAACCTTTAGCTGCACATACATTGCTTTGTACTAAGCTAAAAAAAGACTATTTCAATGATGGCCCTCCATAGATTCACCTATATAAGCCGCGGCTAAAGTTGCAAAAATAAGAGCTTGAATACCACTTGTAAATAATCCAAGGAACATGACAGGGATAGGAACTACTGAAGGTACTAAAGAAACAAGAACAACAACTACTAATTCATCCGCTAAGATATTTCCGAAAAGTCGAAAACTAAGTGATAAGGGCTTGGTGAAATCTTCTAAGATGTTAATGGGTAAAAGAATCGGGGTTGGTTGAATATATTTCCCGAAATAACTTAATCCCTTTTTATTAAGACCTGCATAGAAATATGACACTGACGTGAGTAAAGCTAAAGCAACCGTAGTATTTATATCATTCGTAGGTGCGGCTAACTCTCCCTGAGGTAATTCTATGATTTTCCAAGGTAAAAGAGCTCCCGACCAATTAGAAACAAAAATAAATAAAAACATAGTTCCAATAAAAGGAACCCAGGGGCCATATTCTTCTCCAATTTGCGTTTTACTCACATCCCGAATGAATTCAAGAACATATTCGAAGAAATTCTGACCCCCAGTCGGAATGGTTTGTGGGTTCCGAAGAGCTATAGTAGCTGAACCTAATAAGATAGCAATTACAAACCAAGAGGTAATAAGTACTTGGCCGTGAACTTGAAACCCCCCTATTTGCCAATAGAAATGTTGGCCTACTTCTACACCGGATATATCGTATAACCCTTTTTTTAGTGTGTTAATGGAACATGATAGCACATTCATATTGTCCTCTGAAAAAAATAGAACTTTAAACAAAATTATTTTGATTCAACTATTTCGTTGTCTACTTGAGTTGGATATTTGCAATATCAAAATTTGAATACTAACTAATCACATAATATCCCCAGTTATTTTTATCTATTTAAAAAAATTTATAAATATAATAACCGATTCCAGAAATCTAGCGGATTTTCGAAAGAAAAGTTAGTTATCTTATTATTAATCTTAATCAAGGATTTCTTATATAGCTAGAACGGCCTTCACAAATTGCGAATACTAATTTGTTAAGAATTAAACGGATTGAAGATATAGCGTCATCATTCGACGGAATCGAAATATCTGCAAGATCTGGGTCACAATTTGTATCGATTAAACAAATTGTTGGAATTCCCAAAGTGATACACTCGCGCAGAGCCGTATATTCTTCATGCTGATCAACGATGATTACAATATCGGGTAACCCTGTCATATATTTAATCCCCCCCAGGTATGTTTGTAGGCGGGATAATTGTCTTTTCACCACAGCCGCATCTCTTTTCGGAAGGCGGTTAAGTCTTCCCGCCTTTTGTTCCATTCTCAAGTCCCTGAACTTCTGAAGTCTCGTTTCTGTAGTGTACCAATTCGTTAACATCCCGCCAAGCCATTTTTTATTAACACAATGACATCGGGCCTTTATCGCAGCCCATGCTACTGAATCAGCTGCTTTATTTTTTGTACCAACAATCAAGAATTGTTTTCCCCTACTTGCTGCATCAAAAACCAAATTGCAGGCTTCGGATAAAAAACGAGCAGTTCTCGTAAGATTTGTAATATGAATACCTTTACGCTTTGCAGAAATATAAGGTGCCATTTTAGGATTCCATTTCCTAGTACCATGCCCAAAATGAACTCCTGCCTCCAGCATCTCTTCCAAGTTGATGTTCCAATATCTTCTTGTCATTTCTCCCCAACCCCCTTTTTTAAGAGACGGGGAACCCCTGAAATTGAACTAAATAATTGTTCCGATGGAACCTTCTCTTCTACCATAGATTGGCCGTAGATAGACAAACAAGCCATTAGTCTTTTCTATTGCGTACTGTTTTGATTACCAACCCAAATGACTGCACCAAATACAGATAGTCAAAAAGATAAACCTGCCTTTAGGCATCATTAAATCCTAATAAATCATTGTTCTGGTCTATCGCGGAAATTCTTTGAAAGAAAAGAATCAAATAATTTTCGTTGGTGAAACAAAATATCTCTCACTTCCACCGCGAATATATTGCTTTTTTTTGTTTCCAAGGGGCGTTGTTTTGAAGGGAGCACTAATCCTTTCAATCCGGTACCAACGGGTATCATACCCCCCAAGACAACGTTTTCTTTTAAGCCTTTCAACCAATCGATTCGACCCCGAAGAGCTGCTTTTGCTAAAACTCGAGCAGTTTCTTGAAAACTCGCTTCAGATATGAAACTTTGAGTATTGAGAGATGCTCGAGTTATTCCCAATAAGAGAGCTCGGTAACAAACCGCCTCTTCCAGCGCGCGCCCCGCCCGCTCCGCCCGCAACAATCCAATTAGTTCTCCTGGTGAAAAAACATTAGACATTCCATCTTCTGAAACCAGCACCTTTGATGTTATTTGACGTACAATAATTTCTATATGCCTATTATGAATCTGCACCCCCTGGGATCGATAAACCTTTTGAATCTTATTAACCAAAGAGATACGACTTTGCACTATAGTTAGCTCAGCACCAATGAAAAATGTCCACGGCATTCCAAGAATTCTTGTTATACGTTCGTTCCAGCCCTCAATCCTTTTTTCTAGATTCATCGATATTGAATCAACCGAACGCACTTCTAACACTTGTTCTACTTTTGGAAGCCCCTGGGTTATATCACCAGATCTCGATTTTTCATAGATAAATGTAATTAAAGTATCTCCTTCGTACATGATTTCCCCATAATGGCCGTGAACAGTTGCTCCTGGAGTGGCCAAATAAGGCTTAGCCGATCGCATTACTACAGAGTCGGCTTGAACAAGTATAACTTGACCCGATTTTAGGCATGGTGTGTTTTTGGCTATAGATATATTTTCACAAATAAACTGCCCAAGACTCATTATTATAGATGTTTCTTGACAATAATTGGGATGGAGAAAATACCAATTCAAATTGAAAATAATGTTACTGCATGGCTCGGGCTTATTAATTTGCTCAGTTTCATCGATTAAATAATATTTAATTACTTGAAAATTTAAATGGGCAAGTTGCAAATAGTTATTTACCAAGATCTGGTTATGAGTTATTAAATG